TTGATAGTATCCAGGGGTACTTTCCAAGTTAGAACAAAGGGGGAATCACTCAATTTCCCGGGTTATATATATATGTATTCTATTTCATATTCTATTTCTGTCGATTAGATATCGCAGAAATACTTTCTATACTCTTACCCTATTTATTTTATTTATTTTTAAATTTATTTTAGTATCTCAGAAAAATTGAAAGTTCATTGAATAAGTTTTCTTTTTTTGCCCACTACTTTATTTTATTGTACGTAATAAATCGAAAAAAAGTTCTGATACATCTGGAAAACCGAAACCAAGACTAGGAATTTTTGACGAACAGGATCAAAAATCATTACTCTTTCGACACAAGAAAGGGGTGTAGAAAATTCCCTTTCTTGTGTCGAAGACTAGGAAGACAAATAATGCCTCCTAGAATTATTTGGATTTGTTCCCCGCACTTCTAGTTCGTTCTATTACCCGCTTACTTATGCTAATATCTATCCCAATTTTATTCTATTTGAAATGTCATAAAATGGATCCATTTTATGACATTTCAATCTTACAATAGTAACATAGTCCTATCAATTCAATTTGGCTAAAAAAAACTAAAAAAAAAACAAAGATAAGGGGCGATAAAGTCATAAAGTCAAATAAAATAGTCTTCTTCAAACAAAAATCTACCTATTATGACTAGGAATGCGGTACAAGGGATTCCCTGAAGCTCGTAGAAAAAGAGCAGGTAAATAAAAGGTTTTTCACAATTGATTTTTTTTGATCATACATAATTGACAACAAAAATTTTGTTCTTTTTACGAACCTGATGTCAATAAATCCGGGAGTCTAGAAATTCATTTCGGCCAATTGAACCTTCTCGAACTGTTTCTTTTTAAGAACCAAAAAGATTTGTGCCAAAATAACAGATGCCAAGAAGACCAAAAGACCTTGGGCACGGACTGGATCTTGAAGTACTATTTCTGCACCTCCCTGACCAAATCCACCCACATTAGGATTACTCGTTAATGGTTGATCCAATTTGATGGATTCACCCTCTGAAACAAGAACTTCTGGGCCCGGAGGGATAATATCAACCACTTGACGTCCATCCGATGGATCTGTTATGGTTATTTCATATCCCCCTTTTTCTTTTCGTATGATTTTACTTACTATGCCCGCTCCTGTAGCACTATAAACTGTATTGTTACTTTTGCTTCCGTCGGGATAAATCTGACCCCTTCCCCTATTCCCCCCTACGTATATAGGATATTTTAAGAAGTGAACATCTTTCTTAGTAGCAGGGTCGGGGGAAAGAATAGGAAAGGTTATTTCACTATATTTCTGACCGGGGATAGGCCCTATCACAAGAATATTTTTTTTATTAGGGCGGTAGCTCTGAAAAGACAAATTGCCTATCTTTTCTTTCATCTCGGGAGAAATACGATCGGAAGGAGCTAATTCAAACCCCTCCGGTAAAATAAGAACAGCCCCCACATTCAAACCCCCTTTCTTACCATTAGCAAGAACTTGTTTCATTTGCTTATCATAAGGAATTCGAACAACTGCTTCAAATACAGTATCGGGAAGTACCGCTTGTGGAACCTCAATATCCACGGGCTTATTAGCTAAATGGCAATTGGCACATACAATACGCCCAGTCGCTTCTCGTGGATTTTCATAACCCTGCTGCGCAAAAATGGGATATGCACTTGAAATGGATGTCCGGGTTATGATATATATCATCAGCGATACGGAAATAGATCGAGTAATATGTTCCTTTATCCAAGAAAAAGTATTTCTAGTTTGCATGGTCTAATCATTGATCCGAAAATTTCTACAATAAATTGGGTAGGTCGCTAGTATAGTCCCCTATCCACGATTCTGCTATTTATTGGAATCATTTTACTGGAATACTATAGTATGAGTATGAAAATTCCCCGGATAGAAAGTTTTGAATACTTATGTAGAACTACAAAGTAAAAAACATTCTAATTGGATTAATATCGGTGGATCATTTATCAATCATTCATTGAATGATAAATAACTACAAGTGATGGAGATACACGATTTAAATAACGAAAAATCCAATATTTAAAAATAGTATCGAAAATAACTGGAAAGGTGGAAACAAGACCGGATATAATTTGATCATTATGACCAAATCCAAAATCTTTGTAGACAGAACCAATCATTAGTTCCCAACCATGGGGTGAATGAAATCCGATACATAAATCGGTTAATAAAAGAATCGAAAAAGCTTTGACTGTATCACTTAAGTTATATAGGAATTCCCGAGCCCAAGAATTAAGAATAATAAGTTGTTCATTACCTAAAATAGAATAACCGCTTAGAATAACAAAACAAATTATATTTGTCGAGAAGTTCAAAATCGTATGGATACGATCCTCGTTGTGTATCTTGATTAATTGGATCGTTTCTTTGTGGATTCCTATAGGAAACTTTTGTAGATGTGTCTCCGAGTATTCCTTGAGCATTTCTTCCAAGAAGAGGATTTCCTCTAATTCTATGAATTTTTCTAGAATACTTTTTTCTTGAATATCATTCAAAAAAATTTCGGATTGACCGGTATTCGACCAATTAGTAACCCAAGATTCCATACTTTTAGTAAATGAGAGAGAAATCCACCAGGGTAGAAATACTATAGATGCAAGATACAAAAGAGGAGTAAATGCTTTCTTTTTTGCCATTTTTCACCTGTGAATTTTTAATTAACCCACTTTATTTGTCGACTCTATGTGATCGAATAGTTCTTTCAAACATGAGTTCTAGACAAGAAACCTATGAATCTATTTTATTTGTGATTTTGTTTGAATCTAGAAAGAATACAGAAATAGACGACGACTCCACTTCGAATTCGACTGAAGAAATAATACAAAATCTTGTTTCTCCAGCTATCTCAATTCATCAAATTCCAAACAAGTGTCTCCTTTCGATGAATGACCAAAAGAAGTACTTTAAGAATGAATATTATTGAGATTTTGAGACGAAAGAACTCCTTTTCTATCAAAATATCCAATATTTCGAAAAAATTCCAACGATTCCCCATAGTCAAGAATAGAATAATTGAGAGAAAGAGATTGTGATGATCAAAAAAATGAGCGGCAAAACAAGACAGAAATGGGCCAGTTATCATTATTAAGAAAACCCATTATTGGGTATTAAAGAACACAAACGAAAGGATAAAAAGGGTCGATTGACAAAAATCAAATAATTTCCAAGATATGATTTTTCTGCATCTAAAGTATCACTTAGTTATAGAAAAAACAGGATTCTTGCATTTTTTCCCTCCTGCTGAGAAAGCATTCGTTCTTCAGCCCAGCTCCTTTTCTTTTCTCAAAAGACTTCAATTGGTACGCACAAGAAATAGGCCAATTCCGCGGCTTTTTGTTCAATTTCTCGTGGAGTCAAATTCTCATCAGTACGGGTCAAGGGAATAGCCCCCCGGCCTCTGATGTCCATATAAAGGACACGACGAGCATAAATACCCTCTTTAACTTCTATTCTAACGGATTGAATATCTTTTATAAGGAATCGGAGGAATATGCGACGATTTTTTCCAGGAAATCCCCAACGAAAAATACACACTATTCCTTCCTTTCTATCGAATCGATCATAACCACTACCTACATTCCAGGAAATTGTGCACCACAAATAGGAACTAATAAAGAGACCCGCGATCCCGTAGAAAGACATCACGATCCCTTGTGGAAAAAAAATGATTTGCTGAGATGGAACAAAAGATATCAAATTTCTACCAAGATAACTGGAAGTTCCAACCAATAAGAATCCTAATGAACCTAAAAAAACGATAAGGGCCCAGCAAAAATTACTTAGTTTTCTAGACCCCGTTATAAGTTCTATCCATATATGTTCTGATCGCCAACTCATACTTGATCCGATTGCCTTTTATTGGAATTGAGAGAATACCCCAAATGATTTTGACTTTACTTTATTTTGTTTCTGAATGAACTCTCATCAACTAGCACTAGTTTGATGGGAACTAGCACTAGTTTGATGGAAACCTTTAGGAGTAATTCATCAAATTGGTTAGATCTAAAATAATAACATACCCTTCATATGATCCCAATATACATATTGATATACATATAGATCCATCAACTTTACATTTTAGGCATCCAGCGATCCTGATCCATTTGAAACTAGCTAGAATTCAGTTACCCATAGATAATTTTCTGCAGGCATAAGAGCTTTTTCTTTCCTTTATGTTCGGCGGAAATCACATGTTCTACCATATTTCCCGAAATCAATATCTGTGTTATGATACAAGTCTAAGTTTCAAAAAAAACGGATGAGATTGGATCCCCTCAGATCTAAACAATCTTGTTTTTTTGAACATGAAGAAATAAAGACGCCATTGCAATTGCCGGAAATACTAGGCCAACTAAAGGCACAAGAATAGAGGGAAAATTGAAAGTTGTCATAAAATGGGTACCTCGATTTACTATTTGTACCTGTTCTTCTTTTTTTTTATTTAATATTCTATTTTCTATTTATACTAATTATAATTTATAATTAAGAATTGTAACTTAGTATGAATTCGTAGTTATTATTAATTAATTCAATTTGAAAATTCTTATTAGAGATATAAGTATCTAAGTGAGTATATAGAATAAGTCCAAGGAATGTAGAACTAAATAAATGGACTTATTCCTCTATCTACATGAAAGATAGATATGATAATGCATTTTATTATCTTTCTTCATTTCTTTGTGTTTTGTTCTTGTCTTCGAATTTAAAGTTTCTTACAAATTATCGAAAGATTCGTTAGAATGCGATACAATCGGAATTTTTAGTGAAAATGGGATTTTCGGGAGATGGAGAAAGATACAAAACTATATATCTATTTTTTCTATATTTGAATTTGATTATATACGTAAGACGCAATTCGTTTTATTTGCCTAATTTCACGAAAGGAAGAACTCGCGTTTTTATCTTGTTGATAGAGACTTGTAATCAGGAATCTAGGTAAAAAAAGAGTTATCCGCAACTTT